TTGAAGCCCTAGACAGAGGATCTCCTTATCTGGATGTACTCGAAAAAAAGACTCGATTATGCAATCATAAAACTAAAGAAGAATACTTGCCTAAAATATATGATCCTCTCTTAAACGGATCCTATCGTGGAATAATTAAAAAATTTTATTTACCTTCAATCCTAAATGAAACTGCAGTCAAAAATTCGATAGAGACAAATTTTTTAAATAAACTCAATAAAGTTCATAGTATCCTTCTTTTTAAGGGTAAGGAACTTAATGTTCATAATTTTGAAGAATTGTACCAGAAATTGGAAGGGAAAATAGCTACATTGGAAGAGAAATTGGTCCAGAAATTGGACCAGAAATTGGAAGAGAAATTGGAAGAGAAATTGGGACAGAAAATATATACATTGGATCAAAAAGCATTAGCAAGAGAATTGAGTCTTTTAATCGATGAATTTGCTAAAGAATCAACATCAAATTGGAAAAGAATTTCTTTATTTCCGGAACAAAGACGAATTGATTCAGAAGATCCAGAAAAAGTTTTGAAATTTTTAATCGAAAGAGTCATAATTGATCCCATCATTCAAACAATATGCGATACAGCCATAATTCCTCCCATGGAAAAAACAACTCGAAAAAAATCGATTGGAATAAATAAAAAAGTCCCCCGATGGTCATACAGATTATTCAGCGAGGTAGAACAACTCGGAAAAACTGCAACAACGGAAGAGGGGGAAGAGTGGATAGTAGATCATCAAATTCGCTCGAGGAAAGCGAAACGTATGGTTCTTTTTACGCAGGGTCCAGAGAATGCCGCCCCAACTATGACGAAGCCTAATGAACTAGAAGAAGTGGATATGATAGATTATCCCTATGAAGCGGATTTTCGTCGAGACATAATCACAGGTTCTATGCGTGTTCAAAGACGTAAAACCCTTACGGGGAAAATGTTTCCCTTATATCCGTATTCCCCACTTTTTTTCGACAGAGTAGGATTTTCTTGGGATGTTCTTTTCGAACCATTCATATTATCAGTAATTGAGATTTCCGACCTAATACAAGACATTTTTAGAAAGGGTATAAAAGGAAGCGTAGCAAAAAGAATAAAGAGGTTGAAAAAACAAAAAAAAATGTACATGGAGGAAAACAAAAGCTACGAAGAAATTCAAAAAGAAGTCAATGAAATGGAAAAGGGGCGGGACGGGCAGACGGAAATGGAACGAATAGAAAGGACACGAGAAAAAATAGCAGACCTCTATGATATCCTTATTTATGCTCATGGAATAAGAGCTTTGATTTTACTAATTCAGTCGAGGCTTAGACAATCTATTGTATTACCTTCATTGATACTAGCTAAAAATATTGTCCGTTTCTTATTACGCCAAGAGCCCGAGTGGGGGCAGGATATAAGGGAGATGAATAGAGAAGTGTATGTTATATGCACCTATAATGGTATGCCAGTACTAAAACCAGGAAGAAACGGAATTTTTCCTCCAAACTGGGCCACAGAGGGTATACAAATAATGATACGATTTCCTTTCCGTCTGAAACCTTGGCACCGATCTAAGATACGACCTTCTCGTAGGGATCCAAATCCAAAGCAGGAAAGTCCTGCTGCTTTTTTAACGATTTGGGGACTGGAAACTGACCGTCCTTTTGGTTCTCCTCTCGTAGGACTTGGTATTTTGTTTTGTTATTATTTTGGACCCCCTTTGAAAAAACTCCAAAAAGCAATTCTAAAATGGAGTTTTCGAGTTCTAAAAAGTTTCAAAGAAAGAAAAAAATTATTGTTTCTAAAGGTCCAAAAAGAACCAAAAAAATGGAGAGAGGATTCGAGTGAAATAAAAAAAGATTCTATAATCAATAATCAGATTATTCATGAATCATCCATTCAAACCCGATCTATGGATTGGACAAATTATTCACTGACAGAAATAAAAATGAAAGATCTGACTGATAGAACAAGCACAATCAGAAATCAAATAGAAAGAATTACAAAAGACAAGAAAAATGGATTTCGAACTCTAAAGATAAATATTAGTCCTAACAAAACAAGTTATGGTGCTCAAAAATTAGCATCACTAAAAAATCTTTTTCAGATATTAAAAAGAAGAAATGATCGATTAATCCGTAAATCACATTATTTTTTAAAATGGATCGTGGAAAGGATATACACGGATATCCTTCTAGAGAGCTTTCCATATATCATTAATCGTCTTACTAATAGTCTTTATAGGCCCATGATCATTATAAAACTTTTTCGTAAATTAAAAAAAAAATCTTTTTTTGATACAAAAGAGAAAAAGATAATTGAGCGTATTTCAACTATACAAAAAAAACTTTCACCTTCTCGTATTCGTCATAAGATTCAGACGAAGTCGGAGGTTTCTTTTAAATTATCCCTCGTGTCACAGGCCTATGTATTTTACAAATTATCACAAACCCAGGTTATTAACTTGTATAAGTTAGGATCTGTCCTTCAATATGACGGAGCATCTTTATTTCTTAAGAATGAAATAAAAGATTATTTTCGAAGACAAGGAATAATTTCTTCCGAATTAAAGCATAAGAAACTTCAGAATTCTGGAATGAATCAATGGAAAAATTGGTTAAAGAGTCATTATCCATACGATTTATCTGAGCTAAAATGGTCTAAATTAGTACCGCAAAAATGGCGAAATAGAGTCAATCAACATTGTAGGGTTGAAAATCCAAATTTAATCAAACGGGATTCATCTGAAAGAGAGGAAAAGGTTTCGTTATTGCTAAATAAAAACGATCATTTTCAAAAACTGTATAGATATGATCTTTTAGCATATCAATCGATTTATTATGAAGATAAGAAGGACTCATATAATTACAACATACATAAACCGAAATTTGTTGATATGGGGGGGAGTATCCCTATTACTAATTTTATAAGAAAAGATTATTTTATGTATATAAAAAATCCAGATAGAAAATTTTGTGATACGAAAGGTCTTTTTTATCTCAAAATTAATAAAGATAAAGAAATCAACCCATCCAAGGGTTTCTTTTCTTTTTTTGATTGGATGGGAATGAGTGAAGAAAGACTAAACCGTCCTGTATCGAAGCCGATACCTTGGTTATTCCCACAATTTGAGTTATTTTTTAATGTATATAAAATGAAACCCGGGTTTATACCAATTCATTCACTTATTTTTCATTTTAATGAAGATGTTAGTGAAGATGTTAGTCAAAATAAAAATCTCACGAAAAATCAACCCCAAAGCATTTGGACTTGGGAAATCGACTTAGATGCGTTCATGAAAGGATCTTTTGCTTTGCAATTGAAATGGCTGCTGAGTCCTTTGACTATCGAATTATTCGATTATGCGCTGTCCGTACTTGAATGGGAAAAGGAAAGCAGAATGACAACAAAGTTTGGTTTCGGCTTTATTAAGAAGGAGGAGTTCACTCTGGATCCAATGCTAATCCGGGATTTGAATCTTTCAAAAATCCTAAAAGAGGGAATATTTATTATCGAACCAGTTCGTATACCTGTAAAACATAATGTAGAATTGATTATGTATCAAACCATAAGGATTTCTTTGGTTCATGAGATTAAACAAAAAAATAATCAAAAAAGATACAGAGAAAATATGGATAAGAATCATTTTGAGGAATCGATTGCAAGACATCAAATGATGACGAAAAATAGAAACAAAAATCATTATGATTTGCTTGTTCCTGAAAATATTTTCTCGTCTAGACGGCGTAGAGAATTGAGAATTCTAAGTTGTTTCAATTCAAGGAATAGTAATTGTGTGGATAAAAATGCAGTATTTTGCAATGGGAACAAGGTAAAAACCTGTGGTCAATTTTTGGATGAAAGCAAAGATCTTGATAGAGAGAAAATGAAATTAATGAAATTCTTTCTTTGGCCCAATTATCGATTAGAAGATTTAGCTTGTATGAATCGCTATTGGTTTGATACTAATAATGGTAGTCGTTTCAGTATGTTAAGGATACATATGTATCCACGATTGAAAATTGATTGATGATACAATTGTCTTCCCCTACGATATATATATCGGGTGGATAAATAGCTGCGCACATGCCTTGTCTTACATCCTTTTTTGATACATGAATACTAATTCAATGACGTATCAATTAGATCATAAAATGAATCAATAAGGAAATTAGGATTGATTCTTGTGTATACTAGATCAAAATACCTCGCATTATTATTACTGATCAGTCAAATTCATATTCGTAAAATAAAAAGAGTAAATTAATAAAAAAATTGACGCATACGAAGTTATATATATATGGATTTATAAAGTTATGACAAAAAATTCATTCATGTCAGTTATTTCGCAAGAAGAAAAGAAGGGATCTGTTGAGTTTCAAGTATTCTGTTTCACCAATAAAATACGGAGACTTAGCTCACATTTGGAATTACACAAAAAAGACTATTCATCTCAGAGAGGGCTACGGAAAATTTTGGGAAAACGTCAACGACTTCTGACTTATTTTTCAAAAAAAAATAGAGTGCGTTATAAAGAATTAATCAGTCAATTGAATATTCGAGCGATAAAAAAACGTTAATTTGAACAATTATTTTCTTTGATTTATTCGATCTTCAATTTGGATGAACTTCTTTTCGTTTTCAGCAATTCATGGAAGAAGAAATACGGAAAAAACTTATGACTGGACCAGTTACAAGAAAAGATCTAATGATAGTAAATATGGGACCTCACCACCCATCAATGCATGGCGTTCTTCGACTCATTGTTACTTTAGATGGCGAAGATGTTATTGACTGTGAACCAATAATAGGTTATTTGCACAGAGGAATGGAAAAAATTGCGGAAAACCGAACAATTATACAATATTTGCCTTATGTAACACGTTGGGATTATTTAGCTACTATGTTTACAGAAGCAATAACTATAAATGCACCAGAACAATTAGGAAATATTCAAGTACCTAAAAGGGCTAGCTATATCCGAGTTATTATGTTGGAGTTGAGTCGTATAGCTTCTCATTTATTATGGCTTGGACCTTTTATGGCGGATATTGGCGCACAGACCCCCTTCTTCTACATTTTCAGAGAAAGAGAATTGATATATGATCTATTCGAAGCTGCCACTGGCATGAGAATGATGCATAATTTTTTTCGTATCGGAGGAGTCGCTGCCGATTTACCTTACGGCTGGATAGATAAATGTTTGGATTTCTGTGAGTATTTTTTAACAGCAATTGCTGAATATCAAAAGCTTATTACGCGAAATCCTATTTTTTTAGAACGAGTTGAAGGGGTGGGCATTATTGGCGGAGAAGAGGCAATAAATTGGGGGTTGTCAGGACCGATGTTACGGGCTTCCGGAATACAATGGGATCTTCGTAAAGTTGATCATTATGAATGTTATGAAGAATTTGATTGGGAAGTTCAATGGCAGAAGGAGGGCGATTCATTAGCTCGTTATTTAATCCGAATTGGCGAAATGGTGGAATCTGTAAAAATTATTCAGCAAGCTCTAGAAGGAATTCCGGGAGGCCCCTATGAGAATTTAGAAATCCGACGCTTTAACAGAGTAAGAGATCCTGAATGGAATAATTTTGAATATCGATTCATTAGTAAAAAACCGGCTCCCACGTTTGAGTTATCGAGACAAGAACTTTATGTAAGAGTCGAAGCCCCAAAGGGCGAATTGGGAATTTATTTGATAGGAGATCAGAGTGCTTTTCCATGGAGATGGAAAATTCGCCCGCCGGGTTTTATCAATTTGCAAATTCTTCCTCAGTTAGTTAAAAGAATGAAATTGGCCGATATTATGACAATACTAGGTAGTATAGATATCATTATGGGAGAAATTGATCGTTGAAATGATAATTGATACAACAGGAGTACAAGCTATCAATTCTTTTTCTATATTAGAATTCTTAAAAGAAGTCTATGGGACTATATGGATGCTTGTACCTATATTGATTCTTATTTTGGGAATCACAATAGGTGTACTAGTAATTGTGTGGTTAGAAAGAGAAATATCCGCAGGGATACAACAACGTATTGGACCTGAATACGCCGGCCCTTTGGGAATTCTTCAAGCTCTAGCAGATGGAACAAAACTACTTTTCAAAGAGAACCTTCTTCCATCAAGAGGCGATATGGGTTTATTTAGTGTTGGACCCTCCATAGCAGTCATATCAATTTTACTAAGTTATTCGGTAATTCCTTTTAGCTATCGACTTATTCTAGTCGATCTCAGTAATGGTGTTTTTTTATGGATCGCCATTTCAAGTATTGCTCCCATTGGACTTCTTATGTCAGGATATGGATCAAATAATAAATATTCCTTTTTAGGCGGTCTACGGGCTGCTGCCCAATCTATTAGTTATGAAATACCATTAACTCTTTGCGTGTTATCAATATCTCTACGTGTGATTCGTTGAGACATCAAATTTCCACAATTTTTTCTTTCGAGAGTTTTCTAAGAATGAACTAAAATACATTGACTAGATAACTTTCTTTTTTATTCAACCTTCGGGTTGATGAACTAAACCAGATAGTTAGGTGAGTGAAAGAAAACAGCTTCGAAATTCGCAGTAAAAAGCTTGAGTCTCATTTCCTATGTACAAGAATTCCGCCAAAGTTAATATAAGTAAATAGAAGCAGTAAAGAAAAACTATTTACCCCAAGACTGGTTGATTAGTTATCATGGCTTGAAGCGGGTTAAACAGACAGATCCATTCTTTGGAGTTCGTGCTATCGTTTCTATCTATTACTATATATGATACGAATTGTCGAAAAGATTGAGTAAAACTGAGTGGATGGTTAGGAACACCAAGGTACACAAAGGATTAGTAATAGAGATTTTCTAAGTTATCGGAAAAAAATTCCACATAAACGAAATACTAATTGGGGCTTTAAATTAGTAGAAATGATCAAGTAGTACTCCCCAGAATTCCGATCCAGAGTATGCTGCTATCCACCGATAAAGTGAATGACTATCAGGAACGAAGTAATCCTTTACTTCCTTTTTTAGCAAAACAAAAGAACAAAAAATAGAAAGAATGTGATTGCAAAATTTTTTCTTATTCTTACTTTACTATAACACTATAACTATATTATTATCCTTGCTTTACTATAACTATATTACGATTCAGAAAGTTACACTTCATATCATGCTTCATGTTAATTTCTTTTCGTAATAAAAAAGGATAGGGTGAGATATCTATTAATATTTCTAAAAAGAGTCTTTTCTGAAGGGTTTAAATTAAGTCTCAACAAAAAAACTGAAAAAAAATCAAATTGAAAATAAATCAAATCAAATACAAATATATATTAAATATTAATTTAATATTAATTTAATAAAAAAATGTAAAGGATGAGATCAATTCAGAAGCCTTTTAGTATAGCAGACAGAATTCCATTGGTCTAATTCGGAACCTTTCGATTACTTTTGATTCTATCTATCCTACAAAAATTTCAAAATGAAAAATATCGAAGCAGTCCTGAGATTTATGTGGGACCCTCGAGGAGCCGTATGAGGTGAAAATCTCATGTACGGTTCTGTAATAGCGATGATAACTGTGATCTTATCACCGACTAGAATTGTCTAACAGTTTAAGTACAGTTGATATAATTGAAGCACAGTCCAAATATGGTTTGTGGGGGTGGAATTTGTGGCGCCAACCTATAGGATTTCTCGTTTTTATAATTTCTTCTCTAGCCGAATGTGAAAGATTACCTTTTGATTTACCAGAAGCAGAGGAAGAATTAGTAGCAGGTTATCAAACAGAATATTCAGGTATTAAATTCGGTTTATTTTATGTTGCTTCCTATCTAAATCTACTAGTTTCTTCATTATTTGTAACAGTTCTTTACTTGGGAGGCTGGAATCTCTCTATTCCATACATATTCGTTCCTGACCTATTTGGAATAAATGCAAGGGATGGAGTCTTTGGAACAACAATTGGTATTTTCATTACACTAGGGAAAACTTTTTTGTTCTTGTTCATTTCTATCACAACAAGATGGACCTTACCTAGACTAAGAATGGATCAATTATTAAATCTTGGATGGAAATTTCTTTTACCTATTTCTTTAGGGAATTTATTATTAACAACTTCTTCCCAACTCCTTTCACTATAATATAAGCAAAATAGACTTTTTTTTATTCCCTAGTAACTAGATTGATAACTTGTCCCAAACAAGAGAAAGAAACAAACAAAAAATTTTTATCGATATTTAGGATATGTTCCCTATGGTAACTGGGTTCCTGAATTATGGGCAACAAACAGTACGAGCGGCTAGGTACATTGGTCAAGGTTTTCTGATTACCTTATCCCATGCGAATCGTTTACCTGTAACTATTCAATACCCTTATGAAAAATTGATCACATCAGAACGTTTTCGTGGTCGAATCCACTTTGAATTCGATAAATGCATTGCTTGTGAGGTATGTGTTCGGGTATGTCCTATAGATCTACCTGTTGTAGATTGGAAATTGGAAACTGATATTCGAAAGAAACGATTGCTTAATTACAGTATTGATTTCGGAATCTGTATATTTTGTGGTAATTGCGTTGAGTATTGCCCAACAAATTGTTTATCAATGACTGAAGAATATGAGCTTTCTACGTATGATCGTCATGAATTAAATTATAATCAAATTGCTTTAGGCCGTTTACCAATATCAATAATTGACGATTACACAGTTCGAACTATCTTGAATTGGTCTCAATTCAATAAAAAAGAAATACCTTGATAAATTCAAGAACCTTTTTTTCTTACTAAGGATATAAATTTAACAGGGTTGGTTTTTCTTTGTGAATGACTAAACTCAAAATAACAACTATTGATCTAGTTGATTCATGAAAATTGTGGATTTACTTGGAAATCTTTTTTAATGTAATGATTTCAACTAGATTCGAACTAGCCTTTCAGATAAAGAATGTGATTTGTACACTAACTGTACCTACATCAATTCGCATCCATTAGAATCGCATTCAACTAGGAACGTGTCTTAAATAGATCAACTTAACTTATCCTGGTCAGTTCAATAAGATCATGAAAGAGTCTTATTTTTTATATCTTTTTTTCATCGAATGGATTTACCTGGACCAATACATGATTTTCTTTTAGTCTTTCTGGGATCAGGTCTTATATTAGGAGGCCTAGGAGTGATATTATTTACCAATCCCATTTTTTCCGCCTTTTCGTTGGGATTGGTTCTTGTTTGTATATCTTTATTCTATATTCTAGCAAACTCTCAGTTTGTAGCTTCTGCACAACTCCTTATTTACGTAGGAGCTATAAATGTTTTAATCATATTTGCTGTAATGTTCATCAGCGGGTTAGAATATGACAAGAATTTTCGTCTTTGGACTCTTGGAGACGGAATTACTTTGTTAGTTTGTACCAGTATTTTTTTTTTATTAGTTACTACTATTCTAAATACGTCATGGTACGGAATTATTTGGACTACAAAATTAAACCAGATTATAGAACAAGATTTGATAAATAATAGTCAACAAATTGGAATTCATTTATCAACCGATTTTTTTCTCCCATTTGAACTCATTTCGATAATTCTTTTAGTTGCTTTGATCGGTGCAATTGCCGTGGCCCGTCAATAAGATTAAAAATCTTTAAAAGCGCCATTCCAAATCAAACTTTATTCTATTTCTCGTTTATCGTATCCATTTCAATTCAATTAGAATTGAATTGATGTATAATATAAAATAGAAATGTCAATCTATTACTAACATACTTCTTTGCTCTGTATTTGTTTGTTATATTCGAGTGAATGATATTTTTGTTCCTATTGAAATGAATCAAGATTGATAAGGAGTTGCTCAATGATGCTCGAACATGTACTTGTTTTGAGTGCCTATTTATTTTCTATCGGTATCTATGGATTAATCACAAGCCGAAATTTAGTTCGAGCTCTTATGTGTCTTGAGCTTATATTGAATGCGGTTAATCTTAATTTCGTAACATTTTCTGACTTTTTTGATAGTCGTCAACTAAAAGGAAACATTTTCTCCATTTTTGTTATAGCTATTGCAGCCGCTGAAGCAGCTATTGGACCGGCTATTGTTTCGGCAATTTATCGTAACAGAAAATCAACTCGTATTAATCAATCGAATTTACTGAATAAGTAGTATTAATATTATTTTGATAGAAATTTGAAGAGTTATCAATTCAAATTCAATTACTGGGTATGTAGAATCTTCAAAAATCTAAAAAATCAAAGTATTTTGGACCTCCTTTCTAAACCGACCCAGAAATAAGTTGATTCGACAAATTCTGGTGAATCATCGATTCGTCTGGTCTTTGCATATGTAATTCATTTACATACAATACAGGGTTATACTAGATCGAAATTAATGAGATTCAAAAAAAAGGTATAGATCCAATGTCACATTCAGTAAAGATTTATGATACATGTATAGGATGTACTCAATGTGTCCGAGCCTGCCCCACAGATGTATTAGAAATGATACCTTGGGACGGGTGTAAAGCTAAACAAATAGCTTCCGCTCCAAGAACAGAGGACTGTGTTGGTTGTAAGAGATGTGAATCCGCCTGTCCAACCGATTTTTTGAGTGTTCGAGTTTATTTATGGCATGAAACAACTCGCAGTATGGGTCTAGCTTATTGATACGTTCCAGAAAACTCCACTTGAATCCTTTTTCTTTTTGTTTACCGACAAAAACCCGCGCTCGAAATGAAGTATATCTTATTTTGTTTCGAGTACGGGTTTTTTAGTCCAAGTGTATTTTGTCTTTACCACGAATTATTTTCCTTGGTTAACTTTAATTGTAGTTTTGCCTATATTTGCGGGTTCATTCATTTTCTTTCTCCCTCATAGGGGTAATAAGGTAATTAGGTGGTATACTTTGTGTATATGTATAGTAGAATTCCTCCTAACAATTTATGTATTCTGTTATCATTTCCAACCAGACGATCCATTAATACAATTGGCCGAAGATTATAACTGGATTCGCTTTTTTGATTTCCACTGGAGGTTGGGAATAGACGGACTTTCTATAGGACCCGTTTTACTGACGGGATTCATCACGACTTTAGCTACTTTAGCGGCTTGGCCAGTTACTCGGGATTCCCGATTATTCCATTTCTTGATGTTAGCAATGTATAGTGGTCAAATAGGATTATTTTCTTCTCGAGACCTTTTACTTTTTTTTCTAATGTGGGAATTAGAATTAATTCCCGTTTATCTACTTTTATCCATATGGGGAGGAAAGAAACGTCTATACTCAGCTACAAAGTTTATTTTGTACACTGCAGGGGGTTCCGTTTTTCTGTTAATCGGAGTTTTGGGTATAGGGTTATATGGTTCTAATGAACCAACATTAAATTTGGAAACGTTAGTTAATCAATCGTATCCTGTGGGATTAGAAATAATATTCTATATTGGATTTCTTATTGCTTTTGCTGTCAAATCGCCGATTATACCTCTCCATACATGGTTACCGGATACCCATGGAGAAGCACATTATAGTACTTGTATGCTTTTAGCCGGAATCCTATTAAAAATGGGAGCATATGGATTGGTTCGGATCAATGTGGAATTATTACCTCACGCGCATTCTATATTTTCTCCTTGGTTGATGATAGTGGGCACAATACAAATAATCTATGCAGCTTCAGCATCTCCGGGACAACGTAATTTAAAGAAAAGAATAGCATATTCCTCTGTATCTCATATGGGTTTCATAATTATAGGAATTAGTTCTATAACTGATACGGGATTCAACGGAGCCATTTTACAAATAATCTCTCATGGATTTATTGGTGCTGCACTTTTTTTCCTAGCAGGAACGAGTTATGATAGAATACGTCTTGTTTATCTCGACGAAATTGGTGGAATAGCCGTTTCAATGCCAAAAATATTCACACTTTTCAGTACTTTTTCGATGGCTTCCCTTGCGTTACCGGGCATGAGTGGTTTTTTTGCCGAATTAATAGTATTTTTTGGAATAATTACCAGCCCAAAAATTTTTTTAATGCCAAAAGTCCTAATTACTTTTGGCATGGCAATTGGAATGATATTAACTCCTATTTATTTATTATCTATGTTACGTCAAATGTTCTATGGATACAAGTTATTAAATAGTGCAAACTCTTCGTTTTTTGATTCGGGTCCGCGAGAGTTATTTGTTTCACTCGCTATCTTTCTGCCAGTAATAGGTATTGGCATTTACCCAGATTTCGTTCTCTCACTATCAGTTGAGAAGGTAGAAGCTGTTCTATCTAATTTTTTTTATAGATAGTTTTAAACGGAAACTTTCTTTTTTACGTAACGCACAAAAAAACGAATTTTTAAATTATAATTTAAATAGGATAGTTTGACGTTTGTGAGAACCATTTGAATCACTATACTACTTGATTGAAATGGTTCTCGACGAGACTTGCTTATTTTTATATGGATAGGGAATATACCCTGTCCTGTGGTTTTATTCGACAGGTTAGGTCCTTTCTTTAATTCAATTTAGGTGCTTTTTAATAGAAATGAACCATAACTATGTAATCCTATTCCTAATAGATTGACCCCAAAATAGCATATCCAAATTATAAGAAATCCTATAGAAGCCACAATTGCAGAATTTTCACTTTTCAAATTGATATTTATTTTAATATGTAAATAAATCGCGAATATGGTCCAAGTAATAAATGCCCAAGTTTCCTTTGGGTCCCAATTCCAATATGATCCCCATGCTTCATTAGCCCATACTGCTCCTGAAAGGATACCTATGGTTAAAAAGATAAATCCTAGACTAATAACACGGGAACTCCAATGATCTAATTGTTCAATTAACTGGGACCTATAATAATTACTAAGAGAAAAAAGATAAGTGCTTTGTAAAATATTGTTTTCTTTGTTCATGTATTGGATCTTCCCGAAGAACAAAGACTCGTTTAATAAAAATGGTTTTTTACCAAAAAGACTTATATTGTTTTGAAATGTAATGACTAGAAGGGCTACTGATAATAATGATCCACATAAAAGGGCTGCATAGGCCAATATCATCATACTTACATGCATCATTAACCACTGGGATTGGAGAGCGGGTACTAATATTGTGGATTGCTTCATTTGAGCTAGAAAGCCTGAAGTAGCAAAGCCTTGGGTAAAAATAGCACCGGGCGCTGTTATTGCACTTAAATTTTTTTTATGTTTTTTAAAATAAGGAATCATATGAATAATATAAAAACTCCACGAAAGGAAGATTAATGATTCATATAAATCACTTAATGGGAAATGCCCCGAATAAATCCAACGAATACCTAATAATCCTGTTAGACAGGAAAAAGTAAGTATCATACCCCTTTCTAATGAATCATCTAGTTCGACTATTTCGTTGACTACTAAAGTTATTAAATGAATTGTAATTACAATTGAAACGATTGAAAAGGAAATATGATTGAAAAGGTGCTCTAAAGTCAAAAATATCATAAGAATATATATATATAAAGATAAAGAAAAGAGATCCCTCACTTACAAATAGAAATTCAGAATGAAATTCATCTCATTGTGATTATTATTCATTCTAGGGCTATTAGATTCCTTTTTCGAATTTGTAAAAAAATGTGCCGCTACTCGGACTCGAACCGAGATGCTTTAGCACTGCTTCCTAAGAGCAGCGTGTCTACCAATTTCACCATAGCGGCTTGTTTGAAATCATAATAGCCTATTTATCTTTAATCGTCGAGATTGAAAGAGTCAATTCAATGGCGATATTTTTATAAAACATAAAAAAATGTTGAATAAAGACAATCGTAATTTGAATGTTCAATAAGAATCCTTTTTGGGGTTAGTGTCAGTTATAGTCAATAAGATTTCCTATAGTTTCTGTTTTCTTGAAATTGAAGTAACTATACAAATCCGCTATCTAGTAAGGATCCCTTTTTGACTAAATATATTTTGTTTGCTTTTCCATAGATATAAAAACCACTTTAATTTTCTATTGGGACCAGTCGGTTGATGGGGAAAGTAAGAATCCCCATCCCAGAAATGCTAAAATATACTAAAAAAAAAAGAAGGATAGTGAAATCCTCTAGTTTTCAAACAAAAAAGTCCCGTATACAGACAGACGTATTTTGAGTTTACATATCATAAGAGAAAAGCAAGGTCTATTTCATGTTGATCAGGTCAAAAAAAAAACATTAATGAATACAAAGCATTCATTCTATATTTAAAATTTAGATGATTTCTTTTTTTTTTTCTATTTTTTTATGAATATAAATGATAAAGAAAATTTTGTAGAAGTTTTTTTTGAGTCAGCTCAATTCAGATTATTCTAACGTTTGATTACTTATTTTTCGTATAAAAAAACTTTTTGAATTCCCGGTAGAAAGAGATTTCGCTAATGAAAAAGCTTTTAATGCTGCCGAATATCCTTTTCTTTTCCAAATATTTTTACGAATACGCTTTTTGGAAATTGAAGTACGTTTTTTTGGAACTGCCATTCAAAAATGAATAGGTTATTCATTGTTATAGTTGTATGTGAAAGACATCTATTATGCAAAGCAAAGTAATCTTTCTGTCCTATTTTTATATTTAGTTATAGACTATGTTTTTTTAAAAAATAAATATCTCAAAAAAAACTAGAAATATAGGAAAATTACATATTTTTCTTATTCAAATTTCTATTTATAGAATACGATGTACCATAAAAAAGAAAATCAAGAAGCAAACTTTCGACTTCTATTTCTGTTTATTTTTGTTATGTGACTTTTGTATTTCATATTTGATTTATATGTCATATAATAAACACATCGAAGGGTTTAATTTTGGAATAGTTAAGTAAGCTATTCGTACCTAATTACCTAATAGAAAACTTGATTCTTTTTAAGAAATATATGGTTTTTTGAATTGAAATGAGACTAGTTATTTAGTTAAAGTGGACATGATTTGATATGTTTTTCTCATTTTTTTTATTTTATGTTATGTAAAGTCGAAAGTAAAGTCTTGGCTAGCATAGAAAAATCAAAATATTCTTTTTTTTTGTAATAGAAGACAATCAATCAAAGAGTTTTGCAGAGACCTAATAACTGATTCCGAATAAAAAAGTTAAATAGTTCCTAGTTTTTGACTTCACTTAGGTTATGAATTTTATTAGATCTTGTGATTCATATCAGTATCAGACTTACGTACTTTTTTGTTTGGCCTAATTTTTTATAATTTTTCTATCTATGGATTTATCAAAATAATAATGAAAAGTATAAATTTTGGATATTCTCTATATTCATAGGTTTCAATAGTTTAATTAATAACTATTTGGTCATTTGACCAATTAGAACTTCTTGAGTTGAATATTAATAAAATGCTTATTCTAATAATTTCGATTTCGAATAGAAAAAAATTCTATTATCGCATATCTTAATTTTTTTTACTGACCTCTTTCGAAAGAGGTAAGAGCCGGTGAATCGAAAATCAAATTTTATTTTTTATGAAACATATATACCAATATGCATGGATCATACCTTTTATTCCACTTACAGTTCCTTTGTTAATTGGAACGGGACTTCTTCTTTTTCCGAAGACAACAAAAAATCTTCGGCGTATGTGGGCTTTTCCTAGTATTTTGTTGTTAAGTATAGTTATGATTTTTTCAATGAAATTGTCTATTCAGCAAATAAATAGCAGTTCTATCTATCAATCTGTATGGTCTTGGACCATCAATAATGATTTTTCTTTAGAGTTCGGTTACTTGGTTGATCCACTTACTTCTATTATGTCAATGTTAATCACTACTGTTGGTATTCTAGTTCTTATTTATAGTGACAATTATATGTCTCATGATCAAGGATATTTGAGATTCTTTGCTTATCTGAGTTTTTTCAATACTTCTATGCTTGGCTTAGTTACTAGTTCGAATTTAATACAAATTTATATTTTTTGGGAATTAGTTGGAATGTGTTCGTACCTATTAATAGGTTTTTGGTTTACACGACCTGTTGCAGCAAATGCTTGCCAAAAAGCGTTTGTGACTAATCGTGTAGGGGATTTTGGTTTATTATTAGGAATTTTAGGTCTTTATTGGCTAACAGGCAGTTTTGAATTTCGAGATTTGTTTGAAATATTCAATACCTTGATTTATAATAATGAAATCCATTTTTTAGTTGGAACTTTATGTACTTTCTTATTATTTGCTGGTGCAGTTGCCAAATCCGCCCAATTCCCCCTTCATGTATGGTTACCTGATGCTATGGAGGGGCCTACTCCTATTTCGGCTCTTATACATGCTGCCACTATGGTAGCTGCGGGGATTTTTCTTGTCGCTCGACTTTTTCCTCTTTTGATAGTCATCCCCTCCATACTACATCTAATCGCGTTAATAGGTATAATAACAGTACTTTTAGGAGCTACTTTAGCTCTTGCCCAAAAAGACATTAAGCGAAGTTTAGCTTATTCTACAATGTCTCAATTGGGGTATATGATGTTAGCTCTAGGTATGGGGTCTTATCGAGCTGCTTTATTTCATTTGATTACTCATGCTTACTCAAAAGCATTATTGTTTTTAGGATCTGGATCCATTATTCATTCTATGGAAGCTATTGTTGGGTATTCTCCAGATAAAAGCCAGAATATGGTTTTTATGGGGGGTTTAAAAAAACATGTGCCAATCACAAAAACTTCTTTTTTATTAGGTACACTTTCTCTTTCTGGGATTCCGCCCCTTGCTTGTTTTTGGTCCAAAGATGAAATTCTTAGTGATACTTGGTTGTATTCACCAATTTTCGCAATTATATCCTGGGCTACAGCAGGATTAACCGCATTTTATATGTTTCGCATCTATTTACTTACGTTTGAGGGTCATTTAAACGTTCATTTTCAAAATTATAATGGAAAAAAAAGTAGTTCCTTCTATTCAATATCCTTATGGGGTCAAGAAGGACTGAAACCTATTAACAAAAATTTGCGTTTATTCACTTTGTTACCAATAAAAAATAACGAAAGTTTTTCTAAGAACCCGCACGAAAATAAAAAAAAAAAGATGCGATCCTTTCTTATTATTAATAATTGTGGCAATAAAAAAATTGCGTCATATCCTCACGAATCGGGTAATACGATGTTATTCCCTCTACTTGTATTGATTTTATTTACTTTGTTCATAGGATTCCTAGGAATTCCTTTCAATCAAGAAGGTATAGATTTAGACCTATTGTCCAAATGGTTAACTCCGTCTGTAAACCTTTTACATCCAAAATTGAATAATCAAAATTCTTTTGATTGGTCTGAATTTGTGATAAATGCAACCCTTTCGGTTAGTATAGCTTATTCTGGAATAGTTATAGCGTCTTTTTTATATAAACCCATTTATTCGTCCTTACAAAATTTTGTCTTAATTAATTATTTTGCTAAAAGGCATCCAAATAGGGTTTTTTCGGACAAAATACAAAATGTAATATATGATTGGGCCCATCATCGTGGTTACATAGATGCTTTTTATACAACATACGTAATTCGGAGTGTAAGAGGATTGTCCGAACTAGTTAATTTTTTTGACAGACGAGTAATTGATGGAATTCCAAATGGATTAGGTGTTGCAAGTTTTTTTGTAGGAGAAGGTCTCAAGTATGTAGGGGGGGGGCGCATTTCTTCTTATCTTTTTTTTTCTTTATTTTATGCGTCAATTTTTTTATTAATTTACTCTTTTTATTTTACGAATATGAATTTGACTGATCAGTAATAATAATGCGAGGTATTTTGATCTAGTATACACAAGAATCAATCCTAATTTCCTTATTGATTCATTTTATGATCTAATTGATACGTCATTGAATTAGTATTCATGTATCAAAAAAGGATGTAAGACAAGGCATGTGCGCAGCTATTTATCCACCCGATATATATATCGTAGGGGAAGACAATTGTATCATCAATCAATTTTCAATCGTGGATACATATGTATCCTTAACATACTGAAACGACTACCATTATTAGTATCAAACCAATAGCGATTCATACAAGCTAAATCTTCTAATCGATAATTGGGCCAAAGAAAGAATTTCATTAATTTCATTTTCTCTCTATCAAGATCTTTGCTTTCATCCAAAAATTGACCACAGGTTTTTACCTTGTTCCCATTGCAAAATACTGCATTTTTATCCACACAATTACTATTCCTTGAATTGAAACAACTTAGAATTCTCAATTCTCTACGCCGTCTAGACGAGAAAATATTTTCAGGAACAAGCAAATCATAATGATTTTTGTTTCTATTTTTCGTCATCATTTGATGTCTTGCAATCGATTCCTCAAAATGATTCTTATCCATATTTTCTCTGTATCTTTTTTGATTATTTTTTTGTTTAATCTCATGAACCAAAGAAATCCTTATGGTTTGATACATAATCAATTCTACATTATGTTTTACAGGTATACGAACTGGTTCGATAATAAATATTCCCTCTTTTAGGATTTTTGAAAGATTCAAATCCCGGATTAGCATTGGATCCAGAGTGAACTCCTCCTTCTTAATAAAGCCGAAACCAAACTTTGTTGTCATTCTGCTTTCCTTTTCCCATTCAAGTACGGACAGCGCATAATCGAATAATTCGATAGTCAAAGGACTCAGCAGCCATTTCAATTGCAAAGCAAAAGATCCTTTCATGAACGCATCTAAGTCGATTTCCCAAGTCCAAATGCTTTGGGGTTGATTTTTCGTGAGATTTTTATTTTGACTAACATCTTCACTAACATCTTCATTAAAATGAAAAATAAGTGAATGAATTGGTATAAACCCGGGTTTCATTTTATATACATTAAAAAATAACTCAAATTGTGGGAATAACCAAGGTATCGGCTTCGATACAGGACGGTTTAGTCTTTCTTCACTCATTCCCATCCAATCAAAAAAAGAAAAGAAACCCTTGGATGGGTTGATTTCTTTATCTTTATTAATTTTGAGATAAAAAAGACCTTTCGTATCACAAAATTTTCTATCTGGATTTTTTATATACATAAAATAATCTTTTCTTATAAAATTAGTAATAGGGATACTCCCCCCCATATCAACAAATTTCGGTTTATGTATGTTGTAATTATATGAGTCCTTCTTATCTTCATAATAAATCGATTGATATGCTAAAAGATCATATCTATACAGTTTTTGAAAATGATCGTTTTTATTTAGCAATAACGAAACCTTTTCCTCTCTTTCAGATGAATCCCGTTTGATTAAATTTGGATTTTCAACCCTACAATGTTGATTGACTCTATTTCGCCATTTTTGCGGTACTAATTTAGACCATTTTAGCTCAGATAAATCGTATGGATAATGACTCTTTAACCAATTTTTCCATTGATTCATTCCAGAATTCTGAAGTTTCTTATGCTTTAATTCGGAAGAAATTATTCCTTGTCTTCGAAAATAATCTTTTATTTCATTCTTAAGAAATAAAGATGCTCCGTCATATTGAAGGACAGATCCTAACTTATACAAGTTAATAACCTGGGTTTGTGATAATTTGTAAAATACATAGGCCTGTGACACGAGGGATAATTTAAAAGAAACCTCCGACTTCGTCTGAATCTTATGACGAATACGAGAAGGTGAAAGTTTTTTTTGTATAGTTGAAATACGCTCAATTATCTTTTTCTCTTTTGTATCAAAAAAAGATTTTTTTTTTAATTTACGAAAAAGTTTTATAATGATCATGGGCCTATAAAGACTATTAGTAAGACGATTAATGATATATGGAAAGCTCTCTAGAAGGATATCCGTGTATATCCTTTCCACGATCCATTTTAAAAAATAATGTGATTTACGGATTAATCGATCATTTCTTCTTTTTAATATCTGAAAAAGATTTTTTAGTGATGCTAATTTTTGAGCACCATAACTTGTTTTGTTAGGACTAATATTTATCTTTAGAGTTCGAAATCCATTTTTCTTGTCTTTTGTAATTCTTTCTATTTGATTTCTGATTGTGCTTGTTCTATCAGTCAGATCTTTCATTTTTATTTCTGTCAGTGAATAATTTGTCCAATCCATAGATCGGGTTTGAATGGATGATTCATGAATAATCTGATTATTGATTATAGAATCTTTTTTTATTTCACTCGAATCCTCTCTCCATTTTTTTGGTTCTTTTTGGACCTTTAGAAACAATAATTTTTTTCTTTCTTTGAAACTTTTTAGAACTCGAAAACTCCATTTTAGAATTGCTTTTTGGAGTTTTTTCAAAGGGGGTCCAAAATAATAACAAAACAAAATACCAAGTCCTACGAGAGGAGAACCAAAAGGACGGTCAGTTTCCAGTCCCCAAATCGTTAAAAAAGCAGCAGGACTTTCCTGCTTTGGATTTGGATCCCTACGAGAAGGTCGTATCTTAGATCGGTGCCAAGGTTTCAGACGGAAAGGAAATCGTATCATTATTTGTATACCCTCTGTGGCCCAGTTTGGAGGAAAAATTCCGTTTCTTCCTGGTTTTAGTACTGGCATACCATTATAGGTGCATATAACATACACTTCTCTATTCATCTCCCTTATATCCTGCCCCCACTCGGGCTCTTGGCGTAATAAGAAACGGACAATATTTTTAGCTAGTATCAATGAAGGTAATACAATAGATTGTCTAAGCCTCGACTGAATTAGTAAAATCAAAGCTCTTATTCCATGAGCATAAATAAGGATATCATAGAGGTCTGCTATTTTTTCTCGTGTCCTTTCTATTCGTTCCATTTCCGTCTGCCCGTCCCGCCCCTTTTCCATTTCATTGACTTCTTTTTGAATTTCTTCGTAGCTTTTGTTTTCCTCCATGTACATTTTTTTTTGTTTTTTCAACCTCTTTATTCTTTTTGCTACGCTTCCTTTTATACCCTTTCTAAAAATGTCTTGTATTAGGTCGGAAATCTCAATTACTGATAATATGAATGGTTCGAAAAGAACATCCCAAGAAAATCCTACTCTGTCGAAAAAAAGTGGGGAATACGGATATAAGGGAAACATTTTCCCCGTAAGGGTTTTACGTCTTTGAACACGCATAGAACCTGTGATTATGTCTCGACGAAAATCCGCTTCATAGGGATAATCTATCATATCCACTTCTTCTAGTTCATTAGGCTTCGTCATAGTTGGGGCGGCATTCTCTGGACCCTGCGTAAAAAGAACCATACGTTTCGCTTTCCTCGAGCGAATTTGATGATCTACTATCCACTCTTCCCCCTCTTCCGTTGTTGCAGTTTTTCCGAGTTGTTCTACCTCGCTGAATAATCTGTATGACCATCGGGGGACTTTTTTATTTATTCCAATCGATTTTTTTCGAGTTGTTTTTTCCATGGGAGGAATTATGGCTGTATCGCATATTGTTTGAATGATGGGATCAATTATGACTCTTTCGATTAAAAATTTCAAAACTTTTTCTGGATCTTCTGAATCAATTCGTCTTTGTTCCGGAAATAAAGAAATTCTTTTCCAATTTGATGTTGATTCTTTAGCAAATTCATCGATTAAAAGACTCAATTCTCTTGCTAATGCTTTTTGATCCAATGTATATATTTTCTGTCCCAATTTCTCTTCCAATTTCTCTTCCAATTTCTGGTCCAATTTCTGGACCAATTTCTCTTCCAATGTAGCTATTTTCCCTTCCAATTTCTGGTACAATTCTTCAAAATTATGAACATTAAGTTCCTTACCCTTAAAAAGAAGGATACTATGAACTTTATTGAGTTTATTTAAAAAATTTGTCTCTATCGAATTTTTGACTGCAGTTTCATTTAGGATTGAAGGTAAATAAAATTTTTTAATTATTCCACGATAGGATCCGTTTAAGAGAGGATCATATATTTTAGGCAAGTATTCTTCTTTAGTTTTATGATTGCATAATCGAGTCTTTTTTTCGAGTACATCCAGATAAGGAGATCCTCTGTCTAGGGCTTCAATTCTATCTCTAAACTCGTTCCTTAGGCTCCTCCATTTTTTTTCATTGGTATAAATCCAACAATAATAATTATGCAGTTCATCATAGAAGAATTTATCCAGTTCATCACAGACGAATTTTTTTGTTGTAAAAAAAGAAAAATACATTTTTTGTCGTAGCATTTCAAAAAAAGCTGATAAACTGGATGGATATGTAAAAGAAATTCTTCGTTTTCCATCACTTTGACATGTATAAAAAAAATATTGTGACATTTCATTTCTTACAGCATGTTCGAATCGATAATTTTTTATATATCGCAATGGGCGATTCCATCGTTTATAGTCGAAAAGAAGACTCACAGGGGGTTTTTCAAACCAGAAGAGGTCTTTATCTTCTTCTTTTAAGTGAAAGTGGAATTCATCCTTTGTTTTGTCCTTTCCATTCACTCGGATCCTTTCCGTTTCATCGATTTTGTCCGGATCCTCCCTTTCTTCCGAAAAAAGGGAAGGAGAAGGATCTTCTTCGGTGAATCCCTCTTGTTCCTGTTTAGTCCCCTTCGTTTCGAAAGTTGTTTCTATTTCTACATCTCTTTCTGTCATTTGTGAGGTTTCTTGCAGTTTCCTACTCAAAATGGGTGACGGCATTCT